GAATTCGGCTGAATTATATATCTACATGCGTAAAAATCCTAGCAAGAATCTAATCTATTCTATAAAGATTTTATATATAAATTTGCCCTGGAATTGACCAAGACCCCATAATAATATTATTCTTTATTAGTGTATAATGGAAATATAGATGGGGCGTGGCCAAGTGGTAAGGCAACGGGTTTTGGTCCCGGTATTCAGAGGTTCGAATCCTTTCGTCCCAGGTATCCAGGTATATACATTGTATCAGAGTAAAAGTTTATTTTGAAAATAACGTTATGTTTAAATGCCTAATATTGGATAGAATTTCTTTTATAATTTTGAATGATTCTTTTATGAATCATATCTTTGTTTTTCACAACATATAGATATAACTAAATAGATTTGTTTGTGATCAAGATATGATGGTAACATAGGTCACACCCTAGTTGAATTTAACTAATTAAAAAATAAAAAGTATGGCGGATTTTTCATCATATGTTCATTTCCTTCATATTGAAGGGGTTTAGCTACTTAATTTGAAGAAAAACCTTACGTCTCATATCTTTTTGAATTTTCAACGATACATTTTATTTTTAATCACAATAAGAAAGAGCCCTTCTTTCCTATCTCTTATTCTTTATCCATTCAAATTAAACTTAAATGGGGTAGCCAAATTATTAGGATCTCCTTATTCTAAACAAGAGGGAGGTTATTACATTCAATTAATGGAACAATTAATGGGATTAAGTCTCTTAAAACAAGACTGAGTTTGGATAAACTAAAAAATTAGGAGCAAGCGCCTAATCTGGACTTGTTTGTCTTTGTCCCTAGAGAGTCTCCTTTCCCCAAAGGGGATCCTTTTTTGTTCTGATTCAGCATTCCCAGAGAGTCGTGAGGTAGATAGTTCTTAATTAGTAACAGTAACGGGAGGTCTTCATTTAAATATCTGTGTATGTCGGAATATCCTTTATAAGGAATCGAGTTACATATGTAACGGATCCATAATAAAGACTGTAGTTCAGTCTATCTGATAGGTACGAAAAACACCTATTCGTGCATCTTATCTTATTAATAAAATTTGAATCGAAAGAACAAGTACCTATATTTTCTCTTAGATCAGTTTTTTTATTCATCTCACACAAAAATGGGGTTTTTGTTCATCTTTTCTTTGGTATTCAAAAAAGTGGGAAATGGGCCCTATTGAGTCACTTTAAGATGTAGAGTAAAAAAGAATTCATTTATTCATATTCGTATTCTTTCTATATTTGTATTAGTTTTTTAATAAAAGTAAAGTGTTGCATTCATACAATAACATACAATAATAGCTCAATAATAGCTGGGGTCTTGCTAAGATTGCTTCAGAAAACTTTTTGCCTTCTTTGTATAGAAGAATTTGTATAGAAGAAAAAGGGTATAGATTTATATGTTTATGTATCGACGGAACCAATGACTATTCATGATTCCATAATTGAATCAATTCCATATGGCTTCCAAATTAGAGGAATGTTTTGTTATGGTAAAACTTCGTTTGAAACGATGTGGTAGAAAGCAACGTGCGACTTGAAGGACACGATCCGGTGTGGAGTTTTATTCTTACATCCGCCATCCTTTCTAAGAATGAAGGTGCTCTTGGCCCGACATCTGTTCTGTTTTCACATGAATCCTTCTTTTTGTTAGGTTGTAATGAATATAGTACATGATGGAGCTCGGGTAGAAAGTATGGATTCATCTTTCAGGGGGCAAGAATCTAGGGTTAATACCAATCAATAAATTGGAACAACTTCGTAAGTATATCATATATATCAATATATAAATCGAAAGGATCCGATTCAGTCAAGTTTTTAATTCAAAAGTAAAAGTTGTTGGAATTGAGAAAACTCTTTCGATTCAAAGTGTATCGCGCGGGAATCAAGCGTTTATCTGATTCTTTGATAGAAAGAAATCACAAAAGGGGTATGTTGCTGCCATTTTGTAAGGATTAAGAAGCACCGAAGTAATGTCTAAACCCACTGATTTAAAACAAAGAAAAAGGATCCCAGAACAAGGAAACGCCTTTTTTTCAATTGTCTCAATAACTGGATAATAATAAAGATTAAATGAGACAAACAAGAGGGGGTTCAAGACCATTCAAAAAATGAAATAAATTGCCTAAAGATTTTTTTCTTTTAAGCTATTTGATAATTATCCAACTTGAGTTATGGGTACAAATGATTTTTGTTTTTTCAGGAAGGAGGAAGAAAAAAATGAGTTAAATCCCATTCTGGTTTATTTTATCAACTCCTTTTTGCCATTAATTATTAATTAAAATGCTATACGTAGACAAAACTCCAAATCATTTTTTCTCGAGCCGTACGAGGAGAAAACTTCCTATACGTTTCTAGGGGGGGTCTTGTCCATTTACTTAGATCTATCCCAATGAGCTGTCTATCGAATAGTTGCAATTGATGTTCGATCCCGAAGAGAAGGAAGAGATCTTCGGAATGTGGGTTTTTATGATCCGATAAAGAATCAAAGTTATTTAAACGTTCCTGCTATTCTATATTTCCTTGAAAAGGGCGCTCAGCCCACAGGAACTGTTCGGGATATTTTAAAAAAGGCGGAGGTTTTTAAGTAGCTTGGTCCTAATCAAACAAAATTAAATTAAGGAAATAAAGAAATATAAAGGGGTAGTAATTCTTATATAAATTTTTGGATTTATATAGAAAATTTTCCCTTTTTGGATTCTACTCATATCTTTTTTCATTGCTTCTATAAAATTGCATGTTCTAGAACGACAAAACCCGAGTTGTTTGATCCTATAAATATAAAATATAAAATTATGGGAGTTCCTTCAATTGGTCGGTTTTCGTTGGAACTCTACTAATAAGTAATAACCAAGGAATCCTCCTTTTTTATTCTAGTTACTTATTATTGATTGAATAAAATCAATAAAAATAAATCTGATATTTTTTTTTATACTTCTTCCTTTTTTATTCCTCTATCTAAACCTTTTTCATCTATGTAGTGCCAATTCAACACAAGCCCTTTTTTAATAGTATAAATAGAAATCTTAATTTTTTAATAGTAAATTCCATTTATTTTGTTTTTCATTGTATTCTTTTTTCAACATTTATATTGACAACAGTGTATCGAACAAATATAATTCATCCTGATTAAGTCTGATTAAGTAGATAAATTTTTTTCTGTCCCAGAGGTTTTATTTTTATCTTATATTCTTTAAATGATGGGATTCCTTGGAATCTCTTTAATACAATTTGAGCTAAGATATAATAAGAATAGGGGTTTTAATTGAAAAGTCGATAACATAAGAACTAAGAGGTGGTCTATCAATTTTGACATTTATCTATCTTTTTTTATTTTGATTGTATCTACATAACCTTTTTATATTCGGGTTGCTAACTCAACGGTAGAGTACTCGGCTTTTAAGTGCGGCTAGGATCTTTTACACATTTGGATGAAGCGAGGGATTCGTCCATACCATCGGTAGAGTTTGGAAGACCACGACTGATCCTGAAAGGGAATGAATGGAAAAAATAGCATGTCGGATCAACGAAGAGTTCTGAGAATATTTCATTCTTTACGAATTGTTACAAACCCTTGTGTTCTTTTTTGAAACGGAACAAAATGAATTCAATTTAAAGTTGGGTCGGATGAATAAATGGATAGAGATAGAGCCCTAATGGCTTCAATTTATTGATTATAGGGAAAAAGCAACGAGCTTCTGTTCTTAATTTGAATGATTACCCGATCTAATTAGACGTTAAAAATGTATTAGTGCCTGATACGGGAAGGGATTATCCCATGAACGGATTCTTTATTTTTTAATGAATCCTAATTATTGACATTTTCCATTATGGAATGGAAATGTGTGTGTAGAAGAAACAGTATATTGATAAAAAATTCCAAAATCAAAAGAGCGATTAGGTTGAAAAAATAAAGGATTTCTAAGTATTTTGTTATCCTAAACGAACATAAATTTATTCGTTTAAATGGAAAAGAGAGGATAGAGAATCTGTTGATAAGTTTACCTGTATCCGAGGTATCTATTAGTTTATTACTAGAATACTTCGTTTTGACTGTATCGCACTATGTTTCATTGATAACCCCCAAAATCCTCTACCTTTAGTTCAACTAGAATTTAAAATGGAGGAATTCCAAAGATATTTAAAGCTAAATAGATATCAACAACACTATTTATTATATCCACTTCTCTTTCAGGAGTATATTTATGCACTTGCGCATGATCATGATTTAAATAGAATAAATAGAGATAGATCCATTTTGTTGGAAAATGCAGGTTCTAATAAATTCAGCTTACTAATTGTGAAACGTGCAATTGAGCGAATGTATCAGTATGAACAGAATCATTTTATTCTTTTTGCTAATGATTTTAACCAAAATCCATTTTTTGGACGCAATAAGAATTTTAATTTTCAAATAATATCAGAAGGATTTGCAGTCATTGTAGAAATTCCGTTTTATCTCCGATTATTATCTTCGATAGAAAGGAAAGGGATAGTTAAATCTCATAATTTACGATCAATTCATTCAATATTCCCTTTTTTAGAGGACAAATTTTCACATTTAATTTATGTGTTAGAGATACTAATACCCTACCCAGCCCATCTGGAAATATTGGTTCAAATTCTTCGCTACTGGGTAAAAGACGCTTCTTCTTTACATTTATTACGATTCTTTCTCCACGAGTATCGTAGTTGGAATACTCCAAATAAAGCCAGTTCTTGTTTTTCAAAAAGAACTCAAAGGCTTTTCTTCGTCCTATATAATTCTTATCTATGTGAATATGAATCCATCTTCGTCTTTCTTCGTAACCAATCTTCTCATTTATGCTCAACGTTTTCTGGAACCCTTATTGAACGAATCTATTTCTATGGAAAACTAGAACATCTTGTACTTGTAGAAGCTTTTGCTAAGGCCTTTCAGTCCAATCTATGGTTGTTCAAGGATCCTTTCATGCATTATGTTAGGTATCAAGGAAAATCAATTCTCGCTTCAAAAGG